ATGAAACGCACGTAGTGGTTATTATAGCGGTTCCTTCTGATCCTAGAAAACGTCCGAAAAAACCTGCTACGGAACTACCGAGAAGGGGCAAAAATACGATAAGTAGATACATAATTTCGAGTGTAATCAGACAACCAAAAATCAGACAATGACAGAGCGGCCTGAGAACGCTCGCCTTATAGAATGAATAAGAGGAATGAGTCGCAAGGAAAACAGCCCCAACGACAAACGAACGGGCATTTTCGGGGAGTAGCCTCCTTCTTACTTATGTGAAAGAGAGAGGTGCTATATGAAACTTCAACGATCGGAATACGGATGAGATCAGAAAGGCCATCATTGGGGCAAACGATGCAATAGCTTCGGTTAGAGCAAAGCCCAAAATGGCATAACCAAATGATTGTTTAGCCAATGATGGATTTCGCGCCACGGAATGAATCAAAGAACTAAAAACGTTTCCAATACCGACAGCAGCTCCCGCTAAAGCAATTGTAGCAGCTCCGGCACCCTCAGAAAAAATTCTAGGAAGGGGGGGCCTGGAACTTCTTAAATTCTTCGATGAAAGCTTTGGCTGTTCTTGAATTAGGATTACCGAGACTCAAAATAGCTTTCCGCAACTTCCGGTTTTCCCAGTCGTCCTCGATAAAGATATACGATACTCTGCTGATATCTTCACGATCTTCTACCGCCGTGGCCATCGAGTAGTTTTTGGGCGGCCTCACGAAACAACTCCAATAATTCCGTGCGATTTTGGAGTCGAATTGCCTCGCCCTGGAGCTCGGGCCCGCTCCTTTCTTCTGGCGGCGCCCCCCCCGGTTCTTGAGCTTGAGGTTCAGGCGACCCGCTGGGCGGAAAGTTGAGATCAATTGAGCTCGAGGCCCCTGAACCCCCAGCAGGCAACATTTGATTGCCAAGTGGAAGCGTGGCTTCGCACTCTATGAAAGCCCGAAGAGCAAGACCCACAGTCCAGGAGATCTCAGTCGATACACCCAGTTGACCGAGAACAAAAAGGAGCGCTCTTCCCCACAAAAGGAAGCCCACTTTCCAAAGTACGGTTTGAAAATAGGGAAAAATAACACCAAAAAAAAAAAAAGAAAAACGAAAATGGCCAATGGAATAAAAAAGGACAAGTGTTTCATGATACACCGAAAAACTGAAATGGAACTTTCATGCTGGAGCAAGAACTAGCATGAAAGTCGATCTATTACAACCAGCGCGGTTGTTCTTAATTTCATTTTCTTCTTCCAAGCCAAGGCTTTCTTAGAAAGCACTCACTAAGTTACTTACGGAATCTCAAATCTCTCCTGACCACGCACTATATAACTTTTATATACAATAACTCGCGTGAGCGCTCCTCGCAATTCAATGGAGCTCTACTCTTAACAAAAGCTCTCGCTTCGCTTTATTAGTAAGGCCCGTTTGCTTGAGCATAGTACGGCGTGGAATGGAGCAGTTTGAAACCATACTCGTCGGCAAAAGCTTGCATTTCTCTACTTGTAAATGCGGTGCCTCTGTCAGAAGTAATGGTCTCTGGTAAACCTAACCTATGTATGATATTTAACTTGATGAAGTCGATAACGTCATGGGATGTGACGTTCTTCATGGGCTCGGCTTCCACCCACTTTGTAAAGTAGTCGGTTGCTACTAATATAAAGGCATGCTTCTTAGTCGACTCAGGGTATATTTTTCCAATGATGTCCATGGCCCATCCTCTAAACGGCCAAGGCTTGACTATGGGATGAATCTCGGATGCCGGCGCTCTTTGGATCGATCCGTGCTGCTGACAAGCGCGACATCCTCTAGCGTATTTGATACAGTCGTCAGTAATAGTTGGCCAGAAGTGCCCATGCCGCCTGATTACCCATCTCATTTTAGGTCCAGCCTGATGTGCCCCACAGATACCTTCATGGACTTCAGCCATCACACGATCAGCCTCCGGTCTACTTAAACATCTCAGCAGAATACCATCGGCACCACGTCGGTACAGTACCCCTTCAATCAATACAAAGTTCACGGCCCGCTGCCTAACCAACTTTAGCCTTTCTTGACTTGGATTGCTCAAGTACTTGATGTACGGGTAACGCCAATCCCCTTCGTCGACACCCTCCGTCTCTATGTTATAACAGTGGATCACATCCGAGTCGAAGCATCTTTGAAGGTATGGTGCAATCCACTTCTGCCGAATCTGCACGACGACCTGTTGGCATGTGTTCGGCATCCTCAGAGTCGACCCTAGTTGTGCCATGCTGTCAGCTGCTGCGTTTTCTTTTCTTGGCACATGGTCAATTCTGACGGTATCAAAGCCCTAAAGTCCATGACCGCTTCCCAATAGCATAATAGGTGCTGATTGAGGACTTTGTACTCTCCAGTAACCTGCCTAACTACCAACTGCGAATCGCCTTTGATATAGATATTTCTGATTCCCGACTGCACAGCAATCTCCAGGCCAAGAAGAAGTGCTTCATATTCGGCCGTATTGTTAGAACAGGGCGGCTGGATCTTGAAGGAGAAATGACTGGTAATTCCGGAGACCAAAACGACGCCGGCACCTGTTGTTCCCCTCTGACTTGAGCCATAAAAGTACAACTGCCATGGAACCAGCTCAGCTCTCATCACCTCTTCATCTCCAGTCGACAGATGATCTCCCAGGTCAAGAGGATGGTCGGCCAAAAAGTCGGCCAGGACCTGCCCCTTCACTGCTTTCTGTGGAACATATGTAAAATGGAACTCCGATAACGCGATGTAGATCTGATTGTACCCGGAGTGGCCGTCCATGAAGGACAAAATTTTTTGCCTGGCCGCCCCGTCGACAAGCAAATCTGCAATCGGCATAGGGTATTCGTCTTTGGGAGTTGCGAGATTAAAATTTCTAAAGTCTATACAGATCCGCAACTTTCCATTTTTCTTAATTACAGGAACTATATAAGCCATTCGGCGTACCTGATTGGTCGGAAAAATCCCGCATCCAGCAAACGCTCAATCTCCTCCTTGATTTTGCCCATCCATTCTGGTGAGAGTCGGCGAGGTGGCTGCTTGTATGGTCGGTACTCGTCCTTGATCGGCAACTGATGTTCCACCAAACTCCTATCCAACCCAGGCATTTCCGAATAGTCCCATGCAAAGCAATCTTTGAATTCATGCAACAAGTCTGTTATCTTCCCAGCCATCTCCTCAGACAGGTTCTTGCTGATATTGGTCTGTCATACGTTATTGAGGCATAGAGGCCTGTACGTCCCCGCTGACGTAATAGTATGCATAAGGGAAAGTCCGCGCAGCATTGGAAACCGTCATGAATGGATCCTGATCGGCTTTGATCATCCTGACCTGGTCACCGTACCACATCATGATACATTGGTGGAGCGTTGAAGGCACGCAATTGTTGGAGTGAATCCACTCCCTCCCAAGCAAGGCGGCGTATGAGGTTCCACTGACTTCAATAACATGGAAGGTAGTCAGGCTCGTGCAGTCACCATTGGCTAGTCCAGATAGTTGTGGGAGGGGACTCCGGGTACATCAGAGAACCCTCCGCTTCCTCGCCCGTCTTGCGTGCCTTAGGTGGTGTTCTTTTCACGTGCGATGATCCCTGGTCTAGTCCTATATGTTCGCGTTCCTGTGTCTGAGGGAGCAGGATGGATAGAGTCAGTTAGGGTTTCAAAGGAAGAAGGTAGAGCGCTATGTGCTTTACAAGTGGTCAGTACTCAAGCTGTGGAGTCAAATAAGAGTTCCTTCACCCCTCACTTCTTCGCTTGCCGATCCCCGATTCGCTCGACCTAAAAGCCTATGCCTTATTTAGTTCGATTCGGTAGTGACTGGGAATCTCTCATCTCCAGTTCCCCACTGCCTACTAGTAAAGGGGCATTCAAGCATTCATTCCTGCCTCGATCCATCCGATGAAGCAGCAGGGATTGATGAATCGGATAAGCCTCTATCGATCCGGGTGGTGGGGGTAGTAGGCTCTACGGCTCATTCGTATCCCGTGAATTGGAGATACTTAGGAGATTGATGGATACTTGTGGTACCGGGGGAGGAATCAAGGGATAATGGATGACCGGGGAATGCCTCGTAGCTTGCCCGATGCTGCCCATGTCCTCGCTGAAGGTGGTGGGAGTTGGATCAACTGCTACAGGTGCTTCTTCTTCGATCAGATCAAGATCCATAATTGGTTCAAGGCTTTTAGTTTCTAACTGCTAGTTATCGATCTCGCTTTCTAGCTACCTTTGTCTCTGAATCTTGAAGCTCCATCAGTAGCTGTACAAGGAAATGGGACGGGTAAAGCGAACCCGTTGAGTAATCCATTTCGAGTCACTTAGTTAACGGTCAGGAAAGGGAGTCGTGCTCGCCCCGCATGTTTATAGAGGCGCGTCATCCTCCTGGGTCTTGAAAGGCAGAAGAAGTCGCGAGTGCACCTGACCTGTCCGTCTGATAGTCTAGTCCGTCTAGTCTAGGGTTTGGTCAGGTTTCCTCTCGTGCCTTCTTTTTGTGGAAACAGATCTCCGTTGGCTGTGATGTCAGGGTCACGCCTTCGAGTATCCAATTTTTGAAGCAATGGCGTATCATGTTCTGCTTTAGTATCCTATAAGCCAGAAGCAGGCGTGTATGAGTTGCATCTCTTTTCGAGATCCGCTTATTCGGTGTCCTGTTGTCTGAGCCGGGCATATCAAATAGTGGTTCCAATGTGATCAATGCTTTCTCTTGTCTCTCCTGGAGGGTGCAAGGTCAGGGAAGACCAAAGATGGGAAGAAAGGGGAACGAAAGCGAGTATTGGGAAAGAACTCAAGCGGTGAGACAGAAGGGAGATCAAAGCCGAGAAAGTACCTCGTCACTCTGATTGCAATTGTCCCATCTTGCTCTAACATCGAAGTAGGACTCTGTTGGAAGAACGACTCTGGTTAATGATGTGTTCGGCTTTTCCGAACAAAAGTGCGGGAAAACACGGAGAGACGCACAGAATTGAGAGAATTGAGCTCACGTAACGAGCTACAAGAGCCGGTCGTCTCAAAGTCCGACATCTCAAGTTATTGGGAACCACTGAACACCAAAAGAAACTCCCGACTGCGCATGCACTAAAACACGTTACTTTTTCCCCCTACGACCGGCCCACGTAAGGCGCTTTGGGCAGAGGTGACTCTCTTTCGTTGCTTCCTATTGCACTTGAAGTAGAGAATCCGAAAGAGTGGGGTCAGTCAGATCATCATTACTATATTTCAATTGATTAACAGACAAGTAGCAGTGTAGCCACCGTACTGTCGTCATATTCAATAACGAGAGCATCATGATCTTATGTTACGCCAATCTTTGAATCAGATAAGACTAGCACTCTCACTGTTCATTGAACAAGCAGCAGAACATAGTCATAATAGTATTGAATGCGAGCCCTCCCCTTCTGCCTGTCCAATCCGAACCTTATCTCTTTCTAAGGCGGGTAGGGGAATAGCAGTACTCGATCTCGCTGATGGATCCGGGCTTTGATGGATGGTCGAGGCAGGAGAGGAAACAGTCGAGTACGGGGATAGGTGGGATGCGGCATAGAGGAAGGGATGCGATGGCGAAGGGATGACCTCCCTAGTTTCACGGAACGATAAAAAAGTTTATGATCCCGATTCGTCAGTCGGATGGGAAAGGGGGATACGGCGGAAAAGTACGGGTGTGGATGGACCTCTCCTCCCTACCTATTTCGATCGATCGGCGGGACAGGCGCGATAGGAAAAGACTCTTGGGCAGGTCGAACAACTATACGGATGGGAAGCTCGATATCTCTTTCTCTCCGGGCTAGCGGGTGGTGGAAGGGATAGGGAATCAGCTAGTCGGGCGATGATCATGGGTTCGATGGGTGGGAATGGGATTGAAAGGGTTTTCAATTTGATAAATCCATGAAAGGGTTCTGGATCGACTGCTGGTGCTTCTCGATCTTTAACTGCGGGTGGTGTGCTGCCTGCTTCAAGGTAAACGACAGGAACTGGTGCTTCAATTGGATCTACTGATGTACATGTCCTTGCTTCTTATGGGTAAACCACAGGCTCTGCTGCTGCTTCTTGGTCAACAGAATCATAACCAACTGCATAATCTAATCTACTGGGTCAACAACTGCTGGATCTACTACTGGACCTGGAGCTGCTCCCGTGTCTTTAACTGCTGCTCGTGCTGCTTCATTAACAGCATAATCATAGTCAGAATAAACTCTACGTACTGGAACAGGATCAACTGCTTTAGGCTCTTCTGCTCCTGTTGCTAGCTTACGAACTAGTAGCTATGGAACTGCTATTGGTGATCATGGGGCAGCAGGTTCTACGCTAGGCACTATATCTCCATCTGGAACATCTGGCTCTTCCTTTCTATCACGATAATCAGACTCTCGATCATAGGCATTAGTCACCACCTATTATAATGTAAGGAAACCCACCTAGGAAAACGACCACTACATGGTGAAGTCTGTTCCTACGCCTACTCCCGCCCAAAGGATCTCCAGTAACTTGTTTACGGGTAACTGAGCCAACAGGTTAGGTTCCGGTCTAACTGCTGGTTATACTTTACCTTTCAATGGAACTGGTGGTAAGCGCCTATGGATGGATATGACGGGGACAGATTCTAGAAAATCTTAGGTGAGAGCACGGAGAACCTAATCTTTAGATAGATTCCATGCTGGGACCGCTGCTGCTAAATCTCGATCTGGAACCTCTCGAACAGCGGCTGGATATGGAACTGAATCCACACACACCTGGAGGATCTGTCTTTTCCTCTGCAACTGATGAAACTACCCGGTCAACCTCGCTACTTATGGCTTTCAATCTCGATCCTGAAGGTATGCCGCTGAAGTGATGCGGTTATGCATCTGGCCCTGCTACCGATGGATCAACATATGCTGCCTATAATGCCACTAGCGCTGCTGGTGGATATGCCACTGATGTGGCTGGCTCTTCACCGGGTACTGGATATGCTAAAGGTATGGATCAATATATGACACACCTGGCTTAGATGCTGCTGGGTCTCGATATCCAACCGGATAGGCAACTAGGTATGTTACTGGGTATTACGCTGTTGGTTGAAATGAATCAATCGGTTATGCCGGTCCTATACCTCTAGGCGTAGATCTTTCATAACCTGGGTGCCCAACCGACCGGATCACATTAATCAACCGAATCAACTGCTTCTTATAGTGATGCTTAAACCGGCTCTGTAGGATCTACTACTGCTGGTGGTGGTGGTTCCCGATAATGAGATTTTATCGACTAGCTCAACTGCTTATTCAACAGAATCTACTACTTAGTGAAATTCCGTTCCGTCAGGCTCTGACCTCGAAAAAGGATCCGGTTATGCTTCTAGCGGTGCTTAATAGCTCGGTGCTGCTGCAGGCTCTGGTTCCTAATCACCTAGTTGCCCGAAGCCGGCCTTGCCTCTGCCCGGTACCCACAAAGCCTATGCTTCTGCTACTAGTGCCACCGGTTATTGCGCCGGGTAAACGGAGCCATAGTCATAGTCAGAATCACTTGCATAATCTGCGGAATCTTTTTATGTTCCAACTAGCTAGACCCTTGCTTATGCACCTGCTACCCCTGCTCTCGCCTATGCGTTTAGGTAGCTCCGGGTAAACTTCTGCTACTCATGTTCGACTACTTATGCCACTATTTAATGCTGCTACTAGAACCGCGCTACTACTGGTGATATTGTCGCCCGCCCCCATCGCTGGTGTTGGTGCTGGGTCCTGATCACGAACACGAAGTTTCAATCTGGATGTTAAGCTTGAACCCCGGCACATCGATTTCTCAATCCAAAAGCCTGTGATTTCCCCCACCCAACCCTCTCCTTGGCTTAACGGATAAGATCTTGTATAACCCTGACGGAACGGAATCTAAAAAGTGACTAAAGTCCCATGTTCGAATCTCCGAAATTGATGCATACCCAGTTCCCTCAATTTCCCCCGCTAACCGGTACTACATTCGCCAACCAATCCGGATAATGGAGGGGGGTGATGAATTTCACTTCTATCAGTTTCTTCATCTATTCCTGGACCTGCAGTGATATGGCAGGATGTGAAAGTAGTTTTTCCTGCTTTACCGGTTTGGCCCCTCCCTCATGAGATAGCGGATCATCTTTTTGATATTCAAAAGGTACTTCATTGTAGGAAGATCCTCCTTTCATTTCCATGTGGGAGGAGGCCGCTGTGCTGGCTGATTGGTCCTCATGTCGATTGGAAGAATGTGCAGGACGGTCTGCTGAAATGTAGGGCTCGGGGGGGACATATACTGACTTGGCGATACGGGAAGTGATGGTGTTAGTGGGGGCTCCGGAGAACGGGGTGGAGAGACCCATGTCAGAGTCGTCTTCGGGGGCGAGAAGCATATCTATCCAATTAGAGTAGAGTACACATCTAACGGTTCGCTCGACTCACTTAGGTTGTCGTTTTGTCAAACATCAGGTGGCGCATATCCCAAACCGAGCCGGCTAGTCTTAACCGGTACTACAACAGGCTGGGGAACACCTTGCTCTGATCTACCCAACCCACGGCCGTGAGAATTCATATTTCGCATTGTTCGACTCGCTACGGGATAGCTAGATTCTCCATGTGTTGAGGGAAAGGCATCTTCACGAACGGGAGGTTCGGGATGGGGATGTGGATAAAGCCGGCAGAATGAAATTAAGGCCCTTCACTTGCCTTAGGTGGTGGGATGAGAGGTGGAGACTGAAAAGGCTTATCGGATGGGGAAGAAAGACTGAGGGATAGACGATGAGGTTCCTTCTTCTCCAACTTCTTGTCTACCCCTCCCTCCGGTATCCGCTGCCCGACCTTTATTGTTCGTTCGCTCCTGACCGATGTCCCCTCCCGGATGGTCGAGTTCAAAAATGACCTTGCTTCAGTCTGACTGAGCCGGTGAGGGAAATCCGGGCAAAACGGTAAATCAAACCGGCTCAACGGGTTCAAAGGGCTTGTCCTTCCGGCCCGCAACAAACACTCGCTCGGAAAAGGGCTGGCTAGTTCTGTCATCCGAGCTCGAAAGCGTTTGTGTGGATTTGAAAGCGCACGTGAGGCAATTCCGTGTCGTGAGGGCTTCAAACATCCACTAGGGGCACCAGAGCTTGTCATAACTCGCCCTGGGGAAAGCATGCAGCTATCTATAGTGTGTTCTCGTGTTGCGATGAGCTCTCCCCTCGATCGGGAAGGAGCGGGAGAAGAAAAGTCGATCGAAGTACCCACTGACTGGAATCAATCCAGACATTCAAAAGACTGCCTTATTGGCGGAGATTGATTCTTCCATCATTCACCCCATCATATCAAATCCCCAACTCCTACCGGGAGCCTTTGAGGGGCGGGCTATACTAGGAGGGAAGGAGGAATCGCTCCCGAAGAGAAGAAGAAGAGAACCTAAAGGCTCATTCTTCTATCAGTAGCCAGTCTATTGCTATTGCCTTATATTTGTTCGGGCTCTAAGAGGGTGCTTCGAGATGAGGGGGCCTACCCTAATGGGAATCCTCTTTTGACTTCGTCTCCGGCTCGAATGAATAAGTGATATATAGAGCGGGCACCAGAATGGGAAGAGAGCTTATCTTCCTATCGCCTCCCCGTGGGTGGACCAGCGTATAGAGAGAGCCCCCCGCCCTTCTTTCCTTCATTGAAGGGGCCAAGGTACCCCGGAGGAAAGAGGATTCAAACGACTGGTGCCCATCGCATGGAATGGACTGGAAGAAATGGAATGGTGTAAGGGTTCCAAACCTCCTGCTTCTGGAGCCGCTTCAATGCTTCCTGGATCATCTCCTGCTAGCCCTGCTCCCCCGATGCCTTCTCCAGAGAATGAGATTGGAGAGGGAAGGCCCCGCCTCGCTCCCCGAATAGACGGATCTAATGACGGAACTAAATGCCCTGTTGATAGATAACCCCTTGCGGCTACCTGTTGATTGGGATTTAAAGAAACGGATGGGAATGGGGGTTCAGGGATCAATTGCTGGCCGATCATGACAGGAGATGGGTGGTTAATGGAAAGGGGGATATCTTTCAATCGATTAGCGTGGAGCTAGGTCGAATTCGCAATCAATCGGGCAGTGGGGGACCAAACAAATCTCTGTATCCATCCATCCATCGATCGGGGGGAAGCTAACAGGTGTGGCAATGACCGGTATCCGTACGTACGGAGGCCACCAAGGGACAGACTTAATTGCTTCCGAGGCAGCTCCCTTTCTGGAACAGATTGATAGATTCCTCCCACTGGCCCACCTGCTTCTAGAGGAGAAGACCGGTTCGAACCTTCAGAGCTGTTCCTAGACATGCCGTCCCCTGCCCCCGCTTTCGGGCGCCGAGAGGCAGACGGAAGAGACTCAATTGCTACCTACTATTGTATTGTGCCCGGGGGTGGAAATTATATAGACTATCTCTCTCCTCGCCTCTGAAGGAACATCCGAACTGAACCCTCGTTCTGATGCTGGAAGGGATGAATGCGGTGAGCGAAAGGATTGCTTGTTGGTCGCCCCTGCTGCCTAGAGAAGGGGATTACTCGATGATTAGTCAAAGCTAATCTTTCCATTCCACTTTTGGCGACCTTCTGGCCTTTTCGGTCGTCAGGCAGTTCGTACCTGTGGGTCTCGAAGGGGGGGAGAAGCCACTAGACCAGCGATACCCAACACCTGAGTATTGACTAGTTCTCCATTCACGAGGGTTGTTAGTTCCTCGCTCATGCTCTCTCCTCATCCGCTGGGAATAGTCTAGTGGGTCTGTCAGCTAGTCTTTCATTTCTCGCTCACTAGTCAAGCCAGTCTTTCTGTTGTTCCCGTATGTTCTCCTCGCTCCAAGCTACCAGTCCAGCTAGAAAGCCAAGCCAACCAGAAAAGCCAAGAAAGAGCAAGTGTCGTGTGCATATCGAGTGAGCCTGACTTTGCACCAAGTCGGAGTGACGAGATACCTCTTAAGCAGCTCGTTGCGGAACGATCTGAAAGTAAGCTACTAAGCGTTCGGGCTACTAGCTAACAAGTCAAGCTTTCAAGTCCAGTTGTTGAAGTCCTAAACGATCGGCAAGCTAAGCCAATCCAATCGAGCAGTCAGTCTAGCCAAGCTAACAAGCCAAGTTATCCAAGCGTTGCGTTCAAGCCAAGCTACTTCACCAGGTGGACCACAAAACCAGGATAAAAAAGTGGAAAGTGGAGCTGCAAGTCGGAGTGACTTTCAACTGACTTACGGCTTTCGATATGCGTATGGTAGAAGAGCCTTATGCGCCGGCTTGGGAGGACCTCTCTTTTTAAGCTTGCCTCTGCTCTTTGCATCTCGTTTCATGCTTCAGTTGAGCAACGTAGCCCTTCTCTTTGCAGATGGGAAAATTCTTCAGCAAGCGTTATGTTTCACGTCAGGATTAATTGGATAGTAAGTTGTTTGTAGTTTTTTTTCCTTGGGTTGGTGTTCAGTGTACCGTACTGTATCGAAAATCATCCCATTTCTATCATTCCTAGAGGGGAATGTTTTACTTATCAGAGAGAAGGTTGTTGGCACGGGAAGGGAAAAAGGGATAGAAGGGGCAGATGACATACCGTGGGAGTCACCAGGAAGTCAACCACCGATCTCAATGCCATCGCCTGGTTAGGTCAGATCGCCACAGCTGGGACGACGACCAGTGGGATATTGTTGTGTTGTGGGGGAGGCTTTGAACACGATTTGGATGAGTGGCTTGAGAGAGGCCCATGCCTCCAACAGCACACCCCCGCCGCAACGTTTAGGACGCATCAGATCTTTGGGATGACCGACAAAGAAGGACGTGGTGGCGGATTGAAGCGGAAAGAAGAACGTCCAACCCCAGCTTAGTCCCTCATGGGTGGATTAGATAGGATAGAGCTTGAGCGAGAGATTCGGAAGGTGATTCAGTCAAGCCGGCAAGGGGAAGAGGAAATGAAGCCGGTGAAGCTACCTGATCGTATCCAAACCACTGTACCTGAACGGCTCATCTCCGGTTAGGGAGGAACATGCCGAGCAGGCCTTAAGAACCTATTGAACACCGAGACCACTATCGGGGCGTGAGAGGGAGTTAAGTTGTATCAGTGTCATGCCAAAAGGTCCCTCCTCCCATTCTTCTTTTCAGCACTGCATGAATGACTATCGATCGGAGTTCATACCTACGAGCCTTCCAGATGGAATGATGTTCAATCGCAGAAAGTTGGCCACTAACTACTAACTAATAGATAGCTAGAACGACGAATGTCCTTCCCAGCTATCTCTATGAGGAAGTCCTGTGCACAGTTCAGCCGTATACCAGTCCATCCTCAATACTACAGGATCCATTAGCTTATGGTATTGGTACCCACTACTACCAGTTGGATCCGTAACATGCCGCATGGCTCTGACCCTGTTGGCGTACCTATCATGTCTATCCATCTCGTTGGTTATCCGCATATGGTTATTGCCTATGGAGCAGTAAGTTGTGACCTTGTGACAGTTGGTATCAGAGCCAGCTCGAGGGATAGTTGGCTAAGTGATGCACTATGTCGGGATCGGAAGTTGTCATGGCCGACCCAAGTGAGAGGAAGGGAAGTGGGTCTAGCAAGACAAAAAGGGACAAGTCCGCCGAGCCTGTCCCTTTGGAGGAGCGTGTGGGCAAGTTAGAACTTGCCGTCGCCGATGGAGAAGCACGGTTGGAGGCCATGGAGGGCCGCCAACATGAATGGACCGAGCTAGCCGAGGAACTTGAGGCCGACATTCAGAGTGCGGTCGACGTACTCAAGGCGCAGATGGCTGAAGTCACCTCCTCTATTTTTGCCTTCATTGAGGAGTTGAAGGCAAAGATTGTGGTGCTAGAGAAGGCCGTTGCCAACAGTGGGTTTTTCCAAGGGAGACCACTAAGATTAAGGTCCCGGAGCCGAAGTACTACAGTTGAGCTCGAGACGCCAAGGAACTGGAAAATTTCTTGTGGCAAGTCGAGCAATACTTCAAGGCGCTAAAGCTCGACGATGAACAGGCCAAGGTTGACACGGCCGTCATGTACCTCACCGACGACCTTTACTAGTAGGGGCGCAGGAGGCACGGCGACATCGAGAAGGGCCTCTGCACCATCCAGACATGGGAAGATCGCCCTAAGGATGAATGCCTTCGCCCGTCTTTTTCCAGCCTCTCTTGGCCAATCTGTATGATGCATCACATTTCACTTTCCTGAGTCGCATTCCCCTCTCTCTCTCTTTCTATGACTACTCTGGAAAAGGAAGTTTCACTACTCAACTCGCTGGCTCGCTTCATGATTTCGTGACATACCAAGTAAGGGATTGTTAGAAGAAAGCTCCTATAGTGGACAGCTATAGCCTGCGTAGAGGAAGTGCGCTCCCCTTTACTATACAGGGCCCTTACTAGTCAAGGACTTTTCCCCTATCTATTATAGTCAAGGGGCTTCAGGCAAGCTCACTCTATAAGCGCAGACCTTTCCCTCCCTTCATTCTGAGTCAAGGTGCTGGTGTTCTCCTTTACTAAGTGTACCAAGTCTTATGTACTCTAGCAGTAGTGGGCGAAGCAAGGGATGGAGCTAGTTCAAAAGGGAAGTAAGCTCCTTTAATACCAGTAGTCCGAAAGCTGTAGTCAGAAAGGGAAGTCAGGCAATGAAATTGATAACAGGAAGTCGTGTAAGGCGGTGGTGTTCTCCTTTGTTCCTCTGTCCTAGTCATTTCGTGGTCTAGTGGGCCCTCTTAAGCCTCTTCTTCGTAATCAAGCCGAAGCAAGGGATTCAGCTAAAAAGAAAGGAAAGAAAGACATGTTTCCCTAACTATTAGTCGGAAAGAAGACAGCACCAAGTAAAGCACTAAGTACGGACACTAAAGCCGTTTCACCCCTATCTCTTAAAGGCTTCTTTCGAGGAAGCACTTCGTTTCACTTCCTTGAATTGGCTTAAGGGCGATACCAAGGTTCCTCAGTTCTATCTTTTTATAAAGGTAATGGATTGTCAACAGAGGAAGAGAGTCGAAAGCAGCAGTGTTAGTGTTCTCCTTTATTCGTTCATACTAGTCTGGTATTCGGCTAGCGTAACTGGCGAAGCAAGGGATTAGCTAGAAGGAAGGTCTTTAGTGCCAGTAGTCTAAAAGCTGAAAGCAAGGCAACTAAGAAAGCAAAGCAGGAAAGGAAGCTAGCTCATTAGTACCAAAAGCGGAAAGCCAAGCATTAGTGTCAGTAGCATTACAGTTAAAAGCAAGGCAGGCAAGTCAGCTCAAACATGCACTAATGCCAAAAGAAGAAAGCCAAGACTCACAGCTAAAAGAAGAAAGCCAATCAAGTAAGGCAGACCAAGCAACTAAGGCAGAGCAGACTAGGGGCTACTAAGCTCATTAAAGCAGTCAAGCTATCTTACTAATACTACTAGGAAAGACCTGAAGTAAAGCTACGGCTAGTCTAGTAAGGCCAAACATGCCAGTATTAGCTGACAAAAGACAAAAGAAAGGGATCTATAACCGCTAGGCTAGTAAGAGGAAGCGGGGTATTTCTCTATATCTATATCTATCACTTGAGAATCGATTAAGGTAGCTTGCTTACTCCCCTGACTCTAACTCTAAAGCCCCTTACTATGACCCTTCTATTACTAAAGGTTCGCTCTACCCCTTACTAGTTAATAAAGCTTAAAGAGAGTCTTAAGTAAGTAAAAGAACCGGTTTCGATTCCAGCTATAGCCCATTTCCCCTAAGCCCCTTTCCTTTTGGTAACTAATGAAACCCCCTGACTCGTATGCCCCTTTAGGCGGGGTACCTTCGCTCTGCTTCCTCATTCAGTCGTATATGCACTTTTAAAGAGAAAGAGGAGAGTCCCTTCTTTTTTTATTTTAAAGAAAAGGCTTGCTTAATCTAGTTCCCTTGGCCTGTATGATATACTTGTGACTGACTGCAAAATGGAATTCCACCAAGTACTATTTTAGCTCATGTGATTCCTCAATAGCATCCTGACGTCGGCAGTAATTCCGATGTTATATCTCTATTCAACAGGGATCCTTTTTCAGGCCCCTGGACCAGACTATTTCCTTGTTGCTCTATGGCAGCTTGGCAATCATCAACATAAGGCTGAGTCACGAGATCAATAATTCTTACTTCATGATCGGTAAGACCCTCACCTCAAAGTAAGAGTCATTCGTACTATTCTGAACTCCAACCAGCTTCCGTTCTGCGCTTTCTCATCATAATCCGGTAAGCCTGAACTGCTACCACTTCCCGCTCTGTCTCTTCTTTCTCCTCAATAGCATATTCCTCTTGTGCTATAAGCTATAAATATAGCCGAAGAGCCGTACCGTAAATAAGGTGTTATATGAGTTTGATGTCAGCAGGCACACGGGAATTGCAGCTACTGATGGGGCACCTTAATCTTAATGGGGTCTTTCTCCGATTGAGGGCCGAGTTAATGTAGAAGTGGGTGATATTCCGGATGGTGAGTGCAACCAACATGTTGACATGGAAGGAGCAACCAATATTAAGCTACAAAGCCTAGTACAAGTAGCTACGGGGTTTGCTTCAGCAGGATACACGATACTATCAATCGGCTATCAATCTTTTATCTGTTATAGAGGTGTTGCATACAAGGGGCACGAGCGTTTAGTGAGAATTCAGACCATATTGATTTCAGGTTCAGGTTAAGACCCATACTACTTTAAAAAGGAGGGGGTAAGGCAAGGCACGGATGGGGGGATGAGAACAGCTTCCGGAAGGAGTAGCATTCCTTTGTTCCGGTCGGTCTAATATCTCTTTCTTTCTCTCTTGCTTCTTAAGGAAAGGAATAGGTAGCTAGTATGAGTCTGACAGTCCTTACTTCTAGCTTCTTGCTTCCATGGATTTACAGCCAGTAATAAATACCTCTCCCAGCCTCCTTGCTCCTGTATGTTTATAACAAGATAGGAGATAAAATATTAATGTATTAGATCAGGTTGCTAGTCGACTGTAGGATAGATGTGAAATGGGGTTCTGATCTCAATAGAAAACGGATTCTATGGCCATTGTCTGCCCTACGGAATGGAAGTTTGAGACCCCTAACGATAGATTGTCCGTAGAAAGTCCACACCCAAATGTCTGTATCCCTAGTCCCAAAGTACTCCCGACTGCTGAACAGGCATTATTCTCCTGATCTTTCTTGTCTGTTCTTGAGTGAGGAGGGTCAGCTTGATGCAGACCCTGAGTCTGAGTCTAGTTCGTCAAGCACGGCAGAGGAGGTACGGAGAGAAGGAGACGTCGAGATGGAAGAACGTGAAGCCGAGGAAGTTGTCGCATCGATGGAGGAAGAAGCCGGATCAGATCGGCTAGCACCAGATAAGTGCGGGAAGGAAAAAGTCCCATTCATCAACTGGGAGGAGATTGAGATTCCAGAAGCGCTGCAGGAAGAATACCAGATCCCAGCACATGAGATTGATATGTTCATCGAAGAGGAGGATGTCATGATGGTGCACTACGGGTACGGGTCAGATCCCGCAAGTCTGATCCAACCCGTCTCACAGAGTAGAATGAATTGGGAGTCTGTCCCTTTAACCGTGGAGGCCGCCAGGGGCATAGCCGTGCCCTCGCCCTCCTCTGATCAGGTCCGTTGAGAGAGAGAACCGGTACCCGAGTGAATAAGGGCCTTCATACCCGGGTGCCTTATTTTGCGAAGGCGTAGAATAGGAAAATTTTTTTTTATTTTGCCCCCTTGACTCATCAAAAGAATGACCAGCAGGATGAACCTGAGAATGGGCTTGAGCTCGAGTCCTACGATTTCAGCGTAGAGTTAGATCTCGAGCTCATGGGGATAGAAAGTGAAGAGACCGAAGAAGAAGAACCGCCAAAAGAGATTCTTGATCTCTTGAAGCGTCATGAAGGGATCGAGCACAGTAGCGAAGTTGCCGATATTATCAATCTCGGAACCGCAGAAGACCCAAAGGAGGTCAAGATCGGAACTGCATTATCTCCAGAGCAGAGGCTCGCCATGATCCGTTTTCTCAAGAGCTAAAAAGAGGTTTTCGCTTGGTCATACCAAGACATGCCAGGCCTAGACACAGATCTGGTTGTTCATCGTCTACCGTTGTATCTGGATGCCAAGCCTGTTAAGCAGAAGCTCCGCCGAATGCGTCCGGAATGGTCAGAGAAAATCAAGGAAGAGGTAATGAAGCAGTTTAACGCCGGATTCTTGGCCGTATCAACATACCCGGAATGGTTAGCAAACATTGTCCCTGTACCGAAGAAAGATGGGAAAGTAAGAATGTGCATAGATTTCCGCAACCTCAACAAGGCAAGCCCTGACGGAACGGAACTATAAAAAAGAGGGGCAGTACTGATAGATAGTCCAGCCCCTCTTCTGCGGTTGGCTACCGATATCCCTCCTATTAGGGCCTGTCTTTAGGCGAGGGGTCATATATCAATGTTTATCCCTCCCTTCCAGGATGAAAGGAAGAATAGACATCTGGGCTAAACTGTTTATGCCACAAAGTGGGCAAGCACTAGATAACACACCGAGCGCTCTTGATCCGAATGAACAAGCAGACGGACAGTGCTCGGCTCGCTTAGAGTCACACTTTTGACCATGCTCAAGTGTCCCCTTATTAGGTAACCTATGGGTGATTGCCTTCTGACGGAGAGATGTTCTTCGCATTTCGTCTGGAAGCCGCCAGCAATCGATGCAGTTCCGGCGACTGATTAAGAAGGGGTGGTTTTTTCCGCTGCTCTCAGAGCAAGTAGTTTGGACAGTGCCGCCGAGCGTTCGTCTTTGAATTCGTAACGTCAAGTAGTTGGCGTTTATCGGCTTATCACAGCTATTCATCGTCACGTACAGTCTCTTTTCTCCGGTTGTTGTTATGGTATGGTCTTTGTACTGTTCCCCGCTTGGCAACGAGAAATGCAAGGAGATCCCCTTACTTCATGGGAGTTTCGTCAGGTCTTTGACCATGTATGTCTCCCGAACTCAGTACATATCCTTGCAAGCAAGACGATTGATTCAACTACTCGAGGGTAGGGTAGAAAAGCGAGCTTCCATTCCAGCAAACAAAGCAAGGCGAGCAATGGCTTCAAAGCAAACAACGGCTGGTCCAGAAACCGCTCCTGGTACGCATCCTTTTCCAAATCCGATTCATGGAGGGACCTTCCCGTAGTAGCCTTGGATTTCATAACCATTATTTATCATTAGGGCAAAACACCGAAGCAACGAGGGCAACCGACCTGCTAGTGGGTGGCTAAATAGGATTCAAGGCACGGTTAGGAGAGCCAAGAGACAAATCGATCCCAGAATGTACCCTCGCTAGATCGATCCCATCATTGCCTTAGCCATAGCTTGAGCCCACCATAGATAATCTGTCTCGGCGGTAAATGATTTATGATTCCAAAGCACGCCCTGTTCGTTCAGCTCGGCCGGCATTTCAGTTTTCATAAGGGGGATTAATCTCTGTCTTCAAATTATGCTAGCTAATGGGCTCCATCCTCGTGGTAACTATAAAGTAATGAATGACGAATCCAAGCAAAGGCCCTCTACAAGATACGAAACCTCGCCATTTGGTCTAGCCCAGGCTGTGAGCTTCTTCTTCTTACTATGAGGAGCCTCTTTCTGCTCGCTCCTTCCCCACCCATGGTCGATCGATCTATTCAAAAACGAATGGGAGTTACCCCGCATATGCTGTAGACCATACCATGATCACCCCCTCACTAACGATATAGCCATCACTCCCTTAGCGGACATATTGTTGGGATTTATTCCCCACCAGCACCTTCATGCTTTGCCACCCTTGACTTAGCAGCCTCCTTACGCCCACCCACTGGCACAGTCTCACTCCTATAAGAGCAAGCATTGGGCACATGGGACGACCGAAGAACGAATCAAACACTTGAGGTCGGACTTGCCCGGTTCCTCCGCTATTGATTATGGAATCGAAATGACATACAGCCCGCTTCTGTTGTTTTTTGTTTTTTCGACATGTCTGTCTCTTCTGATTCGGATTGAACGGGAACATATACTTGCCTTCCACCAGAACTGGTTGTTTGCTTGTTTCATAACATGCACGACCTAGCCTGGAAAACTCTTGATTGAGATTGTTTGAGCAACGAACGAGGTCAACGATGACGCGAGTTTCCAATGGATTCCGTATCAGGAAGGGAAGGAGTAGACGCACCCCTTACTAACTGTGATGTAAGGTATTAGCCTAAAATAATATGAGGAACCACTTGCAACGCAAGAACCCCCCTTTTTAATCTTAGTGTGCCGGATCTCATTCCGCTATTTCCCTGTTATCTGTCTACTTTTTACGATAATGTACGATCATCCGAGGGCACTTCTTCAATATAATAGTGTACGATCCGAGGGTGTACGATCCATATCCATCCGAGGGCACTGTGGAAGACAAACAAAGCAAAAGCATTAATTGCCGACCCACCCCGAAATGATGGGAGCCAGCCGGAGCCAGACAATACTCTCCCTCGCCTGCACGCACCACCTTATGGGATTGATCTCGCCAGGTTGAATGAAAAGTAGCGAATGATATGATGAAAAGCACGACCCTGCGCTTTCGGACAAATCATCCAATCCAACTCGCCCAATAATCGTGATTGATGGTTACCCGGTAGTTTGTTTCACCAGACGAAGAAGCCATTTCAAAATGGTGGGGTGGGGCACTCATCGCTATCAAAGTGACATCACCGAACCGACCGGAATGACATGTACCCGACCCAAGCCCTATACACCGGATGCTGCCCTCCCTCAAACCGCCCCCCCTAAGCTTCATTCAAGCTCATCCATGCAGAAAGACCCCACCGAGAGGTTTCATATGTTACTGATCGAACAAATGGATAGGTTGAGTCCGTCTCACTCCTAGCCGCCACTTATTTTGAATAGTTTCCTACCTGGTACCAACCACCCCACCTGTAGCCCACGGTAAGATGCGATCCGAAGGGCAGGCACCTTTTTCGAACGCCTTTAGTGGAGTGGCTAGCACAAGTGCTGCTTGGGCTCCAAAGTGTGTTTATGATGGGTTCCAAACCTCCGCATGCTACTTACTTACGAAGCCCTCTCTCATGCCATGCGATCGTAGCATATCTAGGCATAGCGGAAAGCAAGGTCTCGGACATAGGAAGAAAAACAAAAGACTAGTAGTCAAAAAAAGCAACCTGAACAAAATCCGTCCACATAAGGTCGAGCTCACCCTTACTTGTGCCTCTCGCAAGCTCTCATGCCATTTCCTCACCTAGCGAGCCTGGCCCAGCTGCGTACACCTCCCTTCCTTACTTTCAGAGTTGAAATACCCCGCATAACTTCCAACAGGAATATGTGGTCATCTAGGTCGTACGAAAGATTAGGCGGACTCCTATACATGGCTTATACGCCTCTAATTCCTTAGCCCAAAATCACGGGTGGAATAACTAGCCTACCTGCTAAAGTCGACTATCCTTGCCCACCTATACAGTCGATCTCACGTAGCGAGTCTCACCTAGCCCTCACTAAGCTGCCTTCCCTTCTTGATCGCCAGGTTGAGAAAGGAGCAACGCCAGGTAGGTTTCAAAGAGCAAAGAGAGTGGTGGGTACGCCCCAAAAAACTACGACTGAACTTGCTTTCCGTCTTTTTCTGTTTCTCTACGATAGATGCACTTACGAACGCTCTTGTACCGACCAGAGGGTAGCTAGCGCCTATCTATCTGTGGTCTAAGAGCTCCCGGCCCATAAACAGGACGCCCGGAACTGCACTTCAAACTAAACCCCCGGATGAGAATAATAGCTGGCGCCTTAGGTTAAGAGCTGCTAAAGAAGCCTAATCATCTTTCTTTCTTTAATTTTAGATAAGCCCTCTTGAAAGCACGCAGGCAAGCAAGCGTTCTCACAGTCCGGTTGGTTGTTTAATAGAAAAGTGATTGGCTTTGAATAGGCAAGTCAAGTAAGCCTCTTGTTGGCGTAGGTCGTAAGGCTAGGGAAAGCCCCACCCAGTGGTTTTTCTAGTTCGGGGTGCAAAGGAAAGGGGGCCTCACGGTCGTTGCTGCTGGTCCAGGTTCACTAGGGTTTGTGAGTGATAGCACTTATCTGCTAAAGCATCCGTTGTTGGAGCTCAACCAGTAGTTGCCAATCGACATCGACTACGATTTAAATCTTAAGGCGGGCAAAGTCCACCATACTAATAAGAATTTAATAACGTGCTCAAAGGGGCTCACTAAGCAGAGAAAGTAGTGCATAAATAGGTGATAGGAACTGGCTTTACAAAGTAGTGATCTAAGCTTTTCCATCCTTCAAATGAGGCAGGAGGTTGGTCGTAGATCAGAGTGTTTGTAATAAGAAGAAGGCCATTGATCAACCATCACAAGAGAAAAGTCTGGAGAAGGAAAGCTCGTTCGGTGGTTCGCCCTTCAAGTCCTGTTGCAAACCCTAAGCCAAATAATAAACCTTCTCAGGTTTCGCGTAAAGAATATAGGAGAAAGGTTGCTCCCGATTCTATTCCATTGACTGATGCTCGATTCGATCTCTTCCTTTATCTCCGACCCTAACTCATACAAAGGGAGAAAGATAACTTTATCTTCAGTCTTTTCTGTTACCCATCCTAATCCTATGTTGAAAAGAATTACCTGTTGGCACACCCTCTCGTCCCCAAAAAGCTTATCTATTTCCTCTCATCACGTGACGCTGATCTTCGCTGACTCATAGCAAGCATAGGTAGACAACTATAGATTAGATTAAGTGGGCTTGCTTGCCTTGATTAAGCCCCTCCTCTAGCCGCTGGGCCTACAGATATTGAATGTAGTTCAGGTGCCGAATGCTCAGGAGATGCAATAGAAGCTACTTGACTAACATGATATGAAAGAGAAGCAACACTTTTAAGCCGAGATAGAGTAAAGGCAAGGAGAGAGAGCCACTTTCCCTTAAGGACGTGAAACAGAAGCGATAAAGCAACTCGACTCAAAGCAAATGAGATAAGGAAACTACTTCTTATGCCGAACGTTCTGGAGCTAACTAAACTAAGTATGTGAAAGAGCCCCAACAAGTAAGGTTCAGTAGCATGAAAAAGAGCTTAAACCGGAGAGTAAGCATCTGATCTACTTGAATCATAAGATCTAGTTGAACTTAACCCGTCAGCGGGAGACGAGGTCTTTCAGAGCCTGTACGCCAGTTTCAAAGCTCGATAACAGAAGTCATGGCAATTCAAGGGGTTCACCAGCCAGGTAAGAGAAAGGCTACTGGCCATGGACAGGCCGAGACCGGATCTTACAGACTAGCGTGCCTACTCATCCTTCTTTGACTCATTTGAAAGTGGTGTTGATTGGGTTGTGCCTACAACTATAGCTTTCGATTCCTAGTCCATTCAGATTCCGATCCTGATCTTGATCTTGATCTTGATGCTTGCCCTTCTTCTTCCCCATCCCATTCCCCTCGGAAATCATTGAATATCGATTTGGAAAGCATCCAATCGCAAAGGGAGAATCCGCGTGGGTATACGGGGAGGAATCCAATGCTTATGCCGGGCTTGCAGAGACGAAAGCTTGTGCCTCTTCAAACTACTAGAAAATGGGCGGACTACAAGGAGGGTGAACGGGAGAAGAAAGTCACAGAAGAATCAGAATCAACCTCCTCTAATTCATATGCCAAGCCAAGTCCAAGACTGGTGAGGAAAGGGTATGAAAGACTAGGGCCCATCCATGTAGCTGGCAATTGATTGTTCGACCCGAGGAGACCCGGTTGATGCTTTTGCGCCAGAAGCTTCACAAACATTGACTTCATCAACAGATTCTTCAAAAACAGAGAAGGGACCAGAACTTTCTGACTATAGAGCGGACATACAAACCAACGGACTTTCTGGACCGGAAGGCGAGGTTTAAATCGAAAGGTCTTTAAACCTTTACCTGTTTAGCGTGGGATAGACTCAAGAATCTCAATGATACTCTCAGAAGATTAATTAGCCCTGGATCTCCAGGCATCCCGAAGCACGATATCAATGTCTGCTGCAATGGGGTCGTAAATGCGCCACATTCTTAGTCGTACAACATGCGGTGGATTCAGAGAAGTAGTGTTCCCAAAGTGACTGGGGAAAAAGCATGGGATGCGAAACGAGCTTGACTAAATTGACACAGACCTCTCTATCCGAATCTTCTCAATCGCAAGCCCAAGCACTCTATTTCAATCAAGCCATCAGGAATGAGAACTCAAAAAAGCCTTCGTCAACAGCACTCGCCTTTCTTCTTGTTTCATAACGACTTCCGGGATGAACTTTTTGCTTTCTTGGCTTGGAAAAGAGGGTCAGATAACAACATATGGAGCTTCCTTTTCAAGTCTCAAATTGATCGAACAACGTTCAAAGTAGAATCCGGAATGGAGAGGGCATTAGATTAGTAACTGAACGACTAAGCTCTTTAGCGCTGTGCTCTAACCGCACGCATTTAATCAATTCAAGGCGCAACGCCCGGAAAAACGCTCTGAAAATAGATCACTTTCTCGAGAACTGAGAAGCTTCCCCCTCGACGAATGCTATCTATTTTTTTGAATCATTCTGGTACCGTCCCTGCCATTTCCATCGAAACTGTATCTCGTGTCTCAGAAACGGCAATTTGAATATCGGATCGGTATGTAGATCAAAAAAGCGGAGATGAAGACCATCAGACACCGATTCTGAGGATTCGGGACAGAGTCCAAGAGAGAGATGGAGTCATCTGGTTGGAACACGACTTGGGAGACGTTTCTTGATGAGCAGCTCTACAGGTGTACGATAAAGACTATGTAAAGACTATGAAGCGCTGGAAGAACACTTCAGGCAGGTCATCGATAGTTGACGACGGTGGACCTGGGGAGGAGCACTTGAAGGCGTGCCCCTGCATTACCAGCATCTAGTCTTTAGACAAGCAATTATTGGAGCCGGCGTATGAGGCGCAAAAGGACAGATGGCATTACCAAGAACCGGAGATGGTGCGACTGAACCTCGGCACGGAGGAGGCGTCGAAGATGATCGCAGTCGGGGCCAACTGGGACAGCAGACTTCCCCTGGAGACACACAGAGTCTTCAAGGAGTACACTGAAAAATTCAGTCATTCTTAAATAGCCGAAAACATAAGCAGACTGATAAGCTCTTCAAGGGGGCCCGTTTGATTGGCAGGTACGGCAGACTATTTGGATACGGTACTTTTTTTTTTAGAAAACAACTCACTTTATCGAGCTATATGATTGTCTGAATATGAAGTAGCTCTATTACTTGTTGGTCCAGACACCCGCATCATTGCAGAGTTTGAGCTTTATCAAACTGATGTGTCTTTCTGCAGCCGGATGTTGAGCTTGCTAGCTCCTTGCCAGCCCTTTCTGAAGTTTCCCAAGCTCCGTGGTGAATGGCTCATTCGGAAGGCAGTGGTAAAGGCCTTTCTTCAATCTTTAGGCACATAGACCGCGCATTGGTCCCCCCTATCGCCCCTGGGCGGCACCACGATTCCCGTAATCCGAAATGGCGGCTTGTGCTGTGCCGTCATTTCGGAGGCTCAGCGTGTACTGGCAAGTTCTCAATCCGTTTTGTAAGTCCACAAGACCGTTTCTTGTGTTTATAGAAGCAGCTGCCCCTGGAATCCACTTCATATTCAGATCACGATCTATAGACGTTCAACTGATCCCTCTGAACTCATGCGCTTGAATCTGCCGCTGTAGTCTGTACCCATAGGTACGAGAGCAACAACTCCCGACGCTAGACCGAGAGATCGGCGGACCATTCAGAGACTAGCCATGCAGTTCGTAATCTGTGGGGATAGGTTGTATAAAAAAAAGGTAAACCAACAACATTCTGTTGAGATGTCTAGATGAAAGGGAGGCCAAAGAGGCCACAGCAGTGAAGAACAAAGCGCGCAAACCGGTGAACGTCCATGGCAGACTCAAAAAAGGTCGCAGTGGCTCCAAACAGAGGGGTGATAGATCTTATCCAAGATGAAGATTGCCATCTGGAACTGCAGAGGACTGGGGGACCCGGTCAAACAAAGGGCAGTACGTGAAATGTGTAAAGAGCATAGCTTCGGCATCTTCAGCATTCAGGAGACCAAGATGCAAGAAGTTAGTAGCAATCTTGTTAGAAGACTGGGAGGAGGACTGGTGGACCCTGCCATGCTTTTCTCCCTGCGCGTGGCTCTGCCGGAGGTATCATTGTCTTATGGGATGACAACTTATTTGATGTGGTTAGTATTCACCCTACCTCCTTTTCTCTATCCATAATTTATGCTAACAAATGGGATGGCTTTGTGTGGGCCTTCACGTCGGTGTATGGTCCTTGTGACCATAATCTGAGACCTCTCCTTTGGGATGAGTTGAGTGCGATTAGTGATTCCTGGGATCTGCCATGGCTTGTGGGCGGAGACTTTAATGCTTTGAGATTTGGGTGTGAAAGAAGGGGCGGTACCCAATTGAATTCGAATATGGAGGCATTATCAAACTTTGTTCGGGAATGTAATCTCATTGATCTTCCCTTGCTCAACTCAGCATATACCTGGTCTGACGAAACTAAGCATTTTTTTTTTTTTTTCAAAGAGTTGCCCAATAGAAAGTCAGTGTTGGGAAATGTTAGGAACATAGAAAAGATCAGATAGGGAGTATAGAGGGACTCATTTTCATAGAAACGGTTCCAGAACGAGCCATTTTTAGAGGAGAATTATCCGCAGTGTGTATGAATGGATTACCTTAATACTCTGAAGAGGAGGCCAAACCAACCCAGACGCATCACCTGTGATGTGATTGTATGCCCCCGAGTCCAGAATCCAGTTGGAAGGAGCATTGGAAGATGCATTGCTTGATCAATTTCCAGGCTGAATCTTTAGTGCAGCAAGCACATTTGCAAGAATCTTAGCTGGATCAGAAACAGAATTGGGACCATTTGTACCTTTATCTACATCAGGTTCGGTTGCTCCAGGAAGCGCAGCATTTCCTTGCTGCTAAAGCAAGGCTCAATAGTGTGGCCCTTTCTTCTACATAAATTGCAAAAATATGATTTTGAATTTGAAGAGAATCGGCCATGTCCACGCCCAGAGAATGATCCACGTCCTCGGCATCGGCAACAAGTGATGCATCAAGGAAATTCTACTTCAGTTGAGGCTGATAACAAAGTGCTCTTATCCCATTCTTCTGTTTCTTCTCGAGGCCGAGTTTCTTCTTGAAGCAGCATAGCTAGAATGGATCGAAGAGGTGGAAGATATTTTCAAGGTAGCACAACCAACATGTTTTCATACTCTGATTTCAGACCAGCCAAGAATGCTAAGACCTTCCTTTGCTCATCCAAGTTTCTTTCTCTGGATGCGCACCCCTATTAGTCAAGTTTGTCTTTAGGGCTGCAACAAGAGGCTTGACACATCTGATCCATTTTGTCCCAGATTCGTTTCAGCTTAGAGTGATAGGCTTGAATAGACAGATCCCCCCTTTAATATTTCGAAGCTCTTGATCTAGCTGATATAGACGAGCTAGATTATTCTGGCAATACAGTTCCTTAATCCCACACATCTTTTGCCGTGCATAATATTTATGATTCATTCAGGAGATATAGCATTCGAAAACCACGAGAGAATTAATGCGTTAGTGCTGTTCATATCAGCAACCTTCTCTCCATACTTCTCATCTGATGCTGGAGGAGGCAGACCCATCGACGATTTGTTAATGCCTTCCACTGATGAACATCTTCATAGTTTATGCCCATGAGTGATAGTTGTCCCCGGGAGACAGCTTTATTCAGGGAGTTCTCCCCCGAGAAACCAGCTAACTTCCTTCAACAGAATCAGAGACTGTGGTTCTCAGATTCTGCCAAACAAATACTGTAAATAAAAAACAGAAAAGGAATCTCCAACTTTGACGTCACTGTTCCAGAATCACTCCAGCTTTGTCAGATCAGTCTCCTTGGCTAACGATGAAGGACAGACTGGTCTGGATTGCCTTAGGACAGACTTTCGCAGCAGACAACAGTCGCAGAGCTCCAAAAGTGGACTCCAAGCGGCAGCGTCAGAGAAGGATGAAGGCAGGGACACGCAGCAGCAAATAACTCAACGCAGCTCACGGCAGCCTGAATCTTACAGGTTAAACCAGAGAACAAAGAAGAGTAGCAGGTCCACGATACAATTACTGGTCAGAAGCAGTGATGATTCCTCCTTTCTCAGTCCTGGAAATAAACTGAGAGAGCTGCTAGTAGTGCCACCTGCAGAGAATACTTGATCCAAACAGCAAGAAGAAGCCTAACGATGAAGTCAATAGGCCCTTGACTATAATATAATTGAAGGGAGGGAAAGAAGAAGGGCGCTAGCGCGCCCTTCCTTTAAAGGGGCTTGAAAGCCCTTTACTAGTAGGGCCCTACTAGTAAAGGGCTTTCAAAGCGAAGCGAGCCTATCAGAGAAAGCCGTAGCGCGCTAGCTAGCTAGCCTTTTTCCGCAGGCTGCTAGAAGTAGCGCGCTAGCGCCCCTATAGAGTAAGGCTCTTCTCATCGAGAGTAGGTTCTTTTCAGGTACAAAAATAAAATAAACATTTGAAACCTCTTCTGACTTTCCGTTTTCCAACAGCAATTACACATTCCCTCGGCCTCTGATTACAGTCGAAGTGCCATTGCCCATATATGAAGAACCTAGTTCTTCAATCATATCTGCACCAAATTCTTCCTTTCGGAAGAAAATATGATGCAAGGACCCGATCCACCAACTATCTGAAATGTTGGCAAACAGGGCCATAGTAGTGACCAACACTACCTTTTCCTGATCATCATGGCTTTTCCCTTTGCCCTTCTTTTATGGGCACTCAAAACTCAAGTGACCTTTCTTCTTGCAGGACCAACACTCTATGTTTTTCAGGTCCTTCTGCACTCACTTTGTGCTTATTCTTCTTTTTAAACAGATTCTTTTGCGCAGCATTAGTCTTTTCAGACTGCTGTTCAAATCTCTTTTCAGCTTCTGCCTAAAGAAAATGGTCAGATCAATCATAGTTAAAGGAGGAGTTTCACGGGAGAGAGTGGTTGTCAAAGACTCAAACGACTTCAGCAGACTTCCCGGTCACTGATCACGATCAGTCATTTTTACTCTCACTGCTACCAATTCTTTGATCATCTTCTCCATCTTGTCTAAGTGCTGAGACACGCTCGTCCCTTCTTGCATCTTGCTTGGAAAGAACCGTTGCCGAAGAAACTTCATGTTTACCATTGTCACTGACTCATACATTCTCTGTAGAGTCTCCCAGATTTCTCATGCAGACTCAATGTCTCCCACTGAAACTAGCACCTTATCCTTGACCACCATTAGCAGCTTCGAAGCACTTTTTTTTTTACTGTCCACAACTATAGATGCTGCTCATATGCTTTCTTTTGTTGTTAGGCTACAACAACATCACTTGATTGAAGAAGCCATTAGCGCCAGATCTGCGGGCTTCTCTTTTATCAAGAATGAAAAAAAGATCCTGTTCTTTGAGAAGCAACTGCATTCTCATCTTCCAAACATCTACATTTAGAGGTTCAATCTTGCGATGCTTGACAATCGTATGCGTTAATGCAGTAATCATATCAGCAACCATAGATCCAGAAGATTGTATCACTACCATATCTGCACAACCTGGGCTCTCATACCAGATGATAACAATCTTTAGCTGAAAGAAAGCCCTAAATGAGTAAGGCATTGCAAGGAATGTGCAGAGCTGAGACCTGCTGTTGTTGAGTGGCAGCAAATGAGAAAGACATTTAGTTTGATTGGATTCGAAAAACTATAAATATATAACTCACTATATAAATATGAAAATAGAAAACGATTTGAGATCACTCCACTCTCTCTAGACAACGGATTTCTTCGACGTGTGTATCCTACTCTCAAAACCCAACCTCAGAAAAACAGCAGGCTCTCTCTTCATTTGTTTGTGCCCTTTGATTGAGTTCTTTTAAAGACCCAACAGATCCCCCAAGGGGCGTGTCTAACTACCTCATAGAGAGCATCCACAAGACACTGAATTTGCCTAGAAATGGATGCATCTTTTTGCTTTCTCTCACGACCTTTCGGTCCCCGGTTTCACTGGAAAATTGGAAGGTCACAAACCGCCCTCTACAGTTGCAAATGTGAAACGGTGCTAAAGCAGGACCCGTGACTATGAAAAATGACTGCTCAATCGAGACTTGAGTCACCTTGGAGCAAGCCACATACTCAACAACGTCTCTGTCTGAACAATCCCTAAATCGAAACACACTAGAATAACTTCAAACACTGGATCAGCAGATCTACGTGTATTCCAAAATGAAGGTCTTCTTCAATCAGGTTCTCAAACCAATCAGGGACTTCCAAAGACCAAACGATTCAATCCCAAACTCTTTCTGGCGGAACCTTCCGAGTTTTTAGAGAAAAACCACGCGGAATTTTTGCGATATTGTGAAACTTATTGTTTCAAAGCGGCGAAAACTCTCGCGAAATTCCCACGGCGAAACCTCGAGAGACTTTTCACTTGTCTTCTGCGAGTCTGAGACCTTACTTCTGCGACTACTCGACTTTTTCAAGTCCTTATCTCGACAAAATCTCCTTAAAGTCTCCTCTATCTCAGAGTCTATTCTAAAATAGAACTCATCCACAGCCCTATAATGGATTGAGTTACATAGTGCCACCCAGGCACTCAACTCCCACTCTTTAGAAGTTCATGTGCACGCATGCACATCGACCATCTTTAGGAATGGCCACCAAACACTCAATTTCCAACAATGGAATCCCCCATAAACTCATAGAATTTATTGAATCTGCAGCACAATCTTTAGAAGTTCATATGCATGCATGTGTCATCACCTCATTGGTCGGAGGTCCAAGGGGTCCATAGAATATCAATTTGCTTCTGCTTCTTTATATATATATATATTGTTCTTAGAAGAGAGAAAGAGTAGAAACAAAGGGTACGCTCTCTAGAAGATTTGCTCGGGGCTGTTCACTTTCACTTGGTCGCCTGGTATCTTGGAAACCTCTTAGCTTTCGGGGGCAGGAGTGGAAACGTCTGAGAGAGCGCTTCGCGAAAGAATCGTGTGGCGCGGTGAAAGGTTTCCCGTTGGGGTTTCCGGCCCTCCTGGTCTTCACCTAATTGTGGAAGAGGGGAGGTGAGTTGATACTCAACTCCCTCTCTCGCGCCTTTCTTCAGCTTGTTCCTGTTCGTCTATTCGGGACGGGGCAGGCAGCCCACATACATGAAGAGAAGAAGAGGGGGGGTTCCCTGTCTGTCGGTCGAAGAAGGCCACAAGTGGAAGCAACCGAAGCTTTGGTCATTCAGTTGACTCCTTGCTGCCAGTCCGTGCTTGCTGTCATGCTGGCAAAAGCAGGGGTTTCGGCCGGTTTTACCTACTATTGGATTTGAACCAATGACTCTCGCCGTATGAAAGCGATACTCTAACCGCTGAGTCAAGTAGGTCAAGCTGAGTCAAGTCAGAGAAAATAGACCTATAAGAGAAAGCCGCGCAACCAGAGTTCTCCGCGGGGCGGAGCGCTAAGAAAGAGAAAGCGTTATCACTATACGAAATGAAGCAGCGGCTAGCACGCTAAGATCAACCACTTGGAGAACGCGGAGCCTTTCTTTCTCGGTCGTCTGTCTTAATAAGTTAAGTGGATTCCGATTCATGCGGTCGTTCTCTGCTGCATTGGTGTTTTCACTCCCCACTCTCCACCATAACAAAATGTTTCCACCATATGGAGTAGTCAAAGGAAGCCAGCTATAGGTCAGAGGGGGTCCGAGTAGGAAAAAATGCACTAAGAAGTAGGGCATACAACAATGGATCAATTCATTCAACAAGATCCGTTCGGATCGGACCAGGATGAATGGGATTGGTCTGACCTATCGCTCGGATGTAAGACTCCCGCCGCCGACAGATGTCCCATGCCACGTTTCGTGAACAGCTATGCCCGAGAATGAATGAATTGTGATATAGCGCCGAATAAGCCACTGCCCATTGAGACTTTAAGGGAGAGGAAATAGGGGGCCCTATACCATACATCCTGCTGCCTCGGGACGACTGCACGTTACATCATAGCAGCACGACCAAATGGAGGCGGAAAGCCCTTGACTCAGAATGAAGGGAGGGAAAGCACCTAGCTTATAGAGTGAGCTTGCCTTGTATATACAGGGCCCAGCACTTTATAGGAGTAGGGGCGCCCCAAAACTAGTAAGGGCGCTAGCGCGCCCTTCCTTTAAAGGGGCTTTCAAGCCCTTTACTAGTAGGGTTGCTTGCTTCAAAGCCTATAGTATAGTAGGGGCGCGTTAGCGCAGCTAATTACTAAAAGCTAGGGCTTTGAAGCAGGGTTGGTTTGGCGCCAGTACAAAAAGAGCGGTTCGATTGGTATGCCGGAATCACTTCGTGCTATTGCTATTAGAGTGGGGAGAGAGATGGAAAAGGGGCTTTTTCTCTTTCCTCCCACCAAAACAGGGGTCAGCTATGGGCGGGCCTATTAGCCTCACCATGTTCCTATTTATGGTATGATGGCTTCCTCCTATGGCGCTCTTCCTGCTGGCTTTTCTTATCCTAAATTCATTGTCTTGTTGCTCTCTAGGAGGGCGAATCATCGAATCAAATCGGTTGCTGGCTCCTATCCGCCGTTCATCCTGCTGAGCTTTGATCTCACTATCAAATGAGCTCACTAAGTTCTGCTGCCTGCAGCCTGCCTGGCCCTCCATTTACATAGCGAAGAGGGGGGTACTCGTGGTGCTACGAGAGAGAAAAAAGAGAGCTCTCTAAAAGACCCTCGCATAGCTAATAGCTTGTTGAACCTTCGGAGAGAACCATAGAGATCAATCACCTCATACATAAAATACGACGACATTACACGAGTTGCTGAGAAGGCACCTCCCTCCCCTACGTTCCTTCCGCCAATACAACCTAACTTGCACGATCTTCAACCGGGGCTGGGGGACGGCATCCTTCTAGAAAGCAGTACAACCTCGGAACGGTAATGAAAAGGACCTAATCTAATAGACCCGTTCGGTACAGGAAGTACTGAATAACAGTTTCTTCCTTAGTCCCTTCTCCAATCTATTTTGGCCCGGTGAGTGAATGATGTCAATTGCCTACGCTATGGTTCCCGCCTCCTTACTCAGAGCTCAGAGAGAGCTGGCCCCCACCAGCTTACATACACAAGCAACTAGCCTGCTGGGGAGGGGTGGCGTGAAGGAAGGGCACCAGCCCCCATCATAAGTAGGGCCTTTCTCCCCCATTTAGCCTATGAATTCCGTCAGATCTGCGCGTGCTGCTGGAACCGAGCCCTGTTGCTTACTGCCTGCAGCAAAGCTGCCTGCCGGACGCATCACATGGAAATAAGGATCGGATGATGGGAATTCTGGGAGTCACTAGCTTTTGGGTCTGAGGCGAGACCAGCATACATGGCCTGATCTCAGAAATCTCCTTTTTCAACTGAAACCGTGCTCGCACTCAAAATTCCACCGCATCCCAATTACAGAGAGACTTCTTGCCATATTCCATTGGAATCATATTCAATTTTGAATCCATGAATGTTCCGTAATGGGACCTGGGCTGAGTCTTCGGGATCAGAAGCGGCGCCCCTACTCCTATAAAGGACTGGGCCAACTCCAGCTACTTGTTTCATAGCTCCAATTCCCCCCTAAAGATACGGAGATACCCACTAATTGATAGCGGGGACCGCTTTCACTCTAAGATACGGGGCGGGCTGTGAAGGCTCGTGAGGTCTACTCCACGAGCTAGGAGATTTGTTGTCCTTTCCTTCTGCGAAAGACTGCCTGCAAAAACTCTTCTTCATCTATTGCTTTATCTAAAAAGAAAAGGAGTCTTCGGCGGAGAGGCCAAACCCTGATGTTTCGCATTCGCAGTAGGGTATCTTGGGCTTCCTGAGATGTCTCCGTTGACGCAGCAAAGAGATGAGCCAAATACTGTTTGGAGTACTCAAGAATTTCTTTTTCAAGTCCTCCATTTTCCTAAGGGCAAGTCCTCGTCCAACATTTGGTCCATCATTTCCCCAGATTGTAGCTTCTGCTGCTAATCCTGCCACTTTTTATTCCATCCTTTTCTGCCGATTCTAGCCAGGACTTTTGCCTAGCCCATTTGATTTTCAGTCGGAGTTTCTGGTTCCGTCTTTGATCTTCCATATCCCCCGGTCCTAGCCAGACCTCCCGAATAAAGTCTTAGCAGTCTGGTTCCTTCAGCCAGTCCTGTTCAAGCCTAAAAGGGATGGGTCCTATGGAGTCAGATAGATCAAGCCCCATAAGGTATAAGGCGGTCTGTGATCTGAAGTGGAGCTAGGCAAAACTTTGAGTTTCACTTTGGCAAACCTATGGATAATGCCCCTTCAGAGATTAAGCCTGTCTATTCTTTCTAGCACTCTTTCTGACCCTCTTCTCATGTTCGACCAGGTATAGAAACCGTTGGCGAGATATCTATCAAGTTTGTTTCGTCCAACAATTGACATTGCCTCCTTACCCTGTTTAATCGCTCATTCATTCATTCCACCATAGCATGCATAATAAATCCAAAGGGATTTTATAAATAATTACCAAAAATAAAAAAGAGCATCCATTCAAAAAAAGAGTTTGTCATAACTTTAATAGCTTCTACAATGTTTTCAACAAAGCCATTCAGGTCAAAAAGTAAAAAGGCAAGCAAAATAAAAAGCCCAATCTAATAAGAGGGTGGGACCCCATCGCCTGCATGATCCGCCCCAGTCTCTCCTGATCCCTCTCTCCCCGTATCGCCCGTGCGTGCAAGCACAGCGACAGCTACAGCCCCCCTGACTCATACTGGCTCAGCCTCTGTCATAGACCGCTCTCCTGCATCCCTAGGAGACCTCTCTAGCCTCAATCTCTGTGATCCGCCATGGGATGAGGTGAGGCACCCTCATCCAAAGATCGTCTCTGCCCTCCCGCCTCTCTCGGCACACTAGGAGGCCTCTCTGACCCAATCCGGATCCCGGCGGATCCTCCAACTCGATCTGTCCTGTGACTGGGCGCGTCAAGCAGGGAATCCCCGAACTGGCTACCTCTGGAAAGCCTGCTCGTCTCAGGAGTAGGTGGAGGAGGGCGACCGCCGCAAACCATAGCCATGAGCTCCCTCTTCTTCTGTGAAGCCAGCTTTACCTGGCTGGTCTTGCACTCTGCGGCGCCACCTCTCATCGCTCCCAAACCGCGTCTCATCCAACTCTCCCTTTGGAGACGAACCGCTCTCTCCCCCCACTCTGGCTCCTTGAGCCTCTGCTCAAGCTCGCTCTCCCGCCTCCCATGAGGGAGCTGCCCTAAAATAACCCTCCATGCGTGCATAGGCAGCCCGCATCTCTCCCTCCCGCTGCTCATAAGTAAACTTCGCCTCCTCCTATTAATCCAAAAGGCGGGTCAGGCTGGCAATCTCCTCTTCTAGCCGCTCTATCTGGCTCGCCCCTATCTCTAAAGGGCAGCATGCGCCTCTCTCTGCAAGAAAAGCAAGCTTGGAATTAGCGCATGGTGCATGAGGCTAAGAGAAAAGTGAAGTCCAGAAGAGCTAGGGATCATGCCTTAGTCTCCAGCTCCTGCTCAAGCTCTGCCACCCTGTTCCTTAACCTTTGGGCTTCCTCTACCTCGGCTCCGTGGGACACCACGTTATTCCTGGGAACCCTCGCCTTGCCTTGCTGGCGTCCAACATAGACCGAGGCATACCAGTCGCAGTAGTCCTGAGTAAGCCCCCGTTCCTTAGTGACTGGCTCCCTATCTGCCACGCGCTGGAACCGCCGGTTCCAACGTTATATCTGCCATACGGCAAGGGTGAGAGTCAGGAGTCAGGCAAGGTGTTGCAAAAGCAAAGATTGGCGAGGAAGGGAGAAAGGTCATGCCTCTCTGGCGAATCATCGGCTAAGGTCTCCTCCCCCTCTCGAAGCACGCAGTCCCCGCGTCTCAGCATCTAGAGCGGCTGGCATTCTCTGAATTATGCCCAGCAACCCTACTAGTAAAGGGGGCAGGATCTGGTATCTTTCATGTTCTCCAAAAAGGGACCGAAAGTTCAATGGACCCTCTCTGCAAATCAGAATCGGAAGACTCCATCTCTTCTTCGGCTCGGCTGTACATGGAGTCAGGAAATTTTGGCGCAGGATCTAGATAAAATAAGAACCTTACTGCTGAACAAGTGGATCGACCACTATTCTAAATTGAGTTAGGCGGAGAGGTCCTGTGTTCTTTCTGGAAGGCTTTCTCTTCTGCGGTTAGGTTGCCGAATGGGTCTCGGGTGGACTAGAGTAGAGAAGAGAAGGGCCATTAAGATCTCCAAGGTGTGCATGAGCAAGGGGCATAGCCGAGTAAGGTTAGCATCAGAGGTGAACATACTACTGTAAAGAAAGTCAAGCAGGTCTTTTGAGTGAGGTGCCAAGGAGCGAAGCCGCTTTACCGAGTTTACGAGGTGAAGGAGCGATAACTTTCTTTAGTTCTCCGCTTCAATAGAATAGATTCGGGAAGGTGGCGACTTTAGTATACGGAAGAAGCCTAGGCTTGTGTAGCCGTAGCCGCAAGCCTGTGTAGGCTGGCTTGCGGCTCGTGTAGTGCTAATTCCGGAACTCTTCTCTTGTATGTAAGCCGAAGCAGCCCGTTAACGGCATTCTGAAAGCATTATTGTTCATGCTTTCGGTGTTCATGCCGTCAACTCTCGTATACTCGCTTTGTTCATGCATTGTTATTAAAGCATTGTTTGTTGTTCATGAAGAAGCGTTAACGGCTTTCTCATGTTTCCGATATCGGTTGTGGACTTCCGATATTCTCTATCCCGTATGCTTTCGATATAAAATGGATCTGTTAGTGCTCTCATGCTTTCTTTCTCCGTGCCACGGCGCGATATTGATGATCCGTTAATCATGCGATATGGACTCCGCCGTTAACGGCTTTCTCATGCTTTCTATATGTGTTGATCCGTTAATCATGCACCCCCCCCGCTTCTGCAGCAGCATATAATCTCGGGCCCTTGATGCCAGCAGCTCAATCTGTTTTGCAGTATGGACGGCGCAAGAACAAGAATCCGCGGCTTTGTTGTTGTTGCAGCGGTGGCGGTGCTGCTGCTCTTTCTCGCCCTCCTGCTCGCTCCCCCGGGGCCGGGGCTGCTTTTCAATCCAGCTGCAGCAGTAAATGGTTCTAAAAGGCTTGTTCCGCCGTCTGGCCCGAATCCGATCCATAACTAGTGTAGTGGAGGCGTGAACCGTATTAATGTGTATTGCAATAATGAATGCTGCAATAATGGCCTGCAATAATGAATGAATGCACTCAGACCCATAATGAGCAGACCAGCCCCCGTTTATATGTGGGCTCATTTCAAAACGTTTTAATAAAGAACCGCGCTCCTAGTTAGTGTAACGTAGGTATCTTTCTCGGTTGATGGATGAATGCCAATATCGCTTTGTAATGTTATTGTCATGTTGATGCTATATAAATAATCTAATCTAAACAAGTTGCTCCAGACTTAGTCCCATTCCAATTCAGGAAAGGACTCTCCCAGTGCTAATCCAAGTATGATTGCTCCAAACATGACAGCAAGCGATCCCGCCATCTTCTTGTTGGTGTAGATGTTGAATGGATCGACGGCGAGGGTACCCTCCGGGCCCTTTTGCAAAATGATATTTTTGACAACCCTCTCGCATTCTATGACATGAGGACAGAAGGGACTCCCTCTTCTCGGAAAGGGCAATGTATAGCCTGGGTGATCAGCTCTAGATGCGGCACGGAGCAACAGAGATCCGGTCTCATGAGAAGTCGTTTTGGAACCTCCATCCACCAAACCGAAAATCCGAGACGTAGCGCGCCCTTCGAGAATCCAAGGGGAGCGAACGAATATATGATGAGCTCGAGCCCTGCACCAGGCTCAAAACCTCCACTACGTGGATGTCTTGATCCCCACAATGCCCAGCATAACATCAAAGAGCATTACCAGACGCGTCTCTCAAAACCTCTCTATAGCCAGCCGGTCCTGGATTGCCCCTGCTACTACAATCAAAGTTGAGCTTAATAACATCATCCCTCCCCCCTTACTCAACATAGGGGGACCGGGGCCCGAGGGATGTTGGTTGGGACCTAAACTGAAAAGTTTCAGTAAGGGAGATAATGACTAATAGTGTGTTGATCATAATTGTATAATATGAAAGCATTCCTAAATAGAAAAGAAACTAAGCCGGGCAGATTTCTCTTTCAATATTAGGCGATTTCTTTCTACAGATTACATATGGAAAGCACAGCTGTCATAACTTCCACAAAGCAGCATCACGCATATGGCAATGCCATTGATCAAATGCCTTTCTAAGCGTATCAGGAAAAAAAAATGTTGCCAAATGGAGCGAGCATACAACCAATGAAGCAATAGGTGATCCAATGTTTCATCTTCCTTGCCGCACAAGTAGCAGCAACTCAGAACTCTAATCCCACGTCTAGTAAGTCTGTCACAAGTGAGCACCTTACCCTGAAGAGCCAGCCACAAGAAGGCAGCAACCTTCGAAATGACACCCGCTTGCCAAACTGGAAACACCAACAATTCTCAGATGCAATCATCTCATACCCCTACAACATTGTATATGACCCCCAGGAAAAAATCTGCCATTTTTAGGAGTCAGTTGGAGGATCCCGTGATATGTGAACTGATTGAATCAGCTGCAAGAGTTGTTCAACTTCCTCTATAGCAGGTTTCAGAGCTGGAAGCTACAAAGGGAGATTCCAGATGGTTTGGTGATATCGCCAAGAAATGCATTCTTCAACTGGATATCATCAATCAGGATAAGGATAGTCCTAAAGCAGCAAAGGAAATCAGGAGGTCCAGGGATAGGCCCAAGAATCCGTATAAAACCCGCCTGGCCATTACGAACTCATATACTAATCCCCTGCCTTAGGTGATGTCCGATAGCAACCCAGGAGTTCAAAATGGATGAACCTAGAGGCAAAGAACGCTAATGGACGTGAAGAACTGCCCCTGCGGAAGAGACTTAGCTCTTATATGCCTAGCCCCTATGGAGTAAGTAACGTTAGGTTAGGCATCGAGATTTGGCTTTTCATAGGCGAATGAGTAGGTGCAGGTTCCTTGTTCTAGTTCCTTCTGGCAGGTGAGGAAATCCAGTTTCAGGTTAGGGTTTTGAGGCCAAAGAAGGAACGTGATGACCCGAGGAGAAAGACGGAGATTGGTAACCGAAGAAGAGCTAGTGGATAGAGCGGACCGGGGATGACAGCGACGAGAGCAGGTGGCTTGTTTACTACCAATGTCGAGTTCTGGCTTTCGAGTTCCTGGTTCAGATTCCGGCTAAAGGACAAGGTCAGGTCAGGCTTAATGGCAGGTGGGATTGCTACCTGATAGGAAAGATGGGACCATCGGAGACAAGATAGGCTAATGACCGGGGTGACCCAAGGCAATTTCCATTGGCGAGCCAAGCATGAGACAATGTTAATTGAATACGCGAGCTACGTGAAGGCTACGAATGTAGGTTACCGACAGGAATCCAGTAGCCTGTTCCTGCTGCGGCGGTTACGAATGGGGCTTGTTATTCCTAGTCTTGTTCCTATGCCAAATCCCAATACGCGAAGGAGCGAGTCTTATACTAAACTAGCGAAAGGGACACTAAGGCTTTCGAAGTGACAAATAAAGGCTTCGTAGAAGGCATAAGCCCGAACCTACTTTTCCACCTGAAGAAGCGGTCAGAACGGAAGATGAATCTGTTAATTTCATTAAGAAGAATGAACCACACGACCAATAAGACGCCTAGTAGACAAAGAGGGGTGATAATAACAAGGCAATGTTCATTCTCGCTTTCATTCACGCCGAGTGCACAATCCAAGAACCTAAGGCAGACACGGCTAATCAATTTGTTAGAATCCCAAAAGCAAGGCTGGACTCGCTTCTGATGTAAGCATTGGAGCAATCAACCATTCAAAATGAGGGAATAAAGCTATCGAAGGCGCATTGGCACTGGCCATCTCAACCAGACCGGGATCTCTTCCGACAACAACAGGTTTTGCCCATATCACTAATGGCCTTCTTCGTCTTCGGAGTAGGAATCTACACCTTCTTAGGAAAAGAGTGGGAATCTGAAAATGTTCATTGCCTCATCTAGTCGGGCATTCGGGAGACAACTAATGGATTGATAGCAGGAGACGGCTAATCCATTTATATAATGAAACTTTCTGCTCTTCTTAGCAATTCCCAGCCAAACCTGAACCTTCGATTCGTCCCTTCCTCTCTCAAAACAATGCTCCTCTCGATACGATGATTATTCACCTTATAATGAGTTGTTATTTTCGCTGCAGTTCAGTTACAGCGAAACATTTCCCCGAAAAATGGTATCGAAATCCAGCAAGAAAACGGCTGCGCTAACGCGCCCTCTATTAGTCAGTTCTGGCGCGCGTCAGCGCATCTATATTGTCTAGGGCCGTTGCTTGTTGCCTCCGCTTGCTGGGGTTCTTTGGAACTATCCAATGTTTGCCCTTCTTCACTGCAAACATTTCTGTTTTGCCCTTTCTTTAGATTGAAGATCAAACTTCCAACCATCATCATATCTTATTCCCCAAAAACCCGGCTTAAGAGAGGATTCTGACTGCAGGAGCAGAACGGGAGTTGTTTGCCTTTTTTACTACTACTATAAGAGGCCTTTCGCTCTATGATCAAGCTCTAGGGCCGGTTGAAAGCAAAGCGTCAAAACTCTTTATCTTCTTTTTGGGTTCATCAGTATCAGTCTCAGAGGAGTGCCTTCCTACGTTCCGGGAAGAAATAGATACTAGAAAAGCCTGCCATTAGAGTATGGAATTTATAGTGGACGTTCAACGCCAAGCCATTCATATATGGATTCGAGTGCTATCTTATCTCGCCTATCCTATAGTGACTAGTGAACGAGGAAGGGCTTTACAACTCTCTCTCAAGAGGGCTTCCCTTAAGCTTTTTCTTCGTTAAGTGCTTTGCTTGTCACGATGGGATTCTCGCTTAATAAGCTTCTTGTTGAGAAAGGCAAAAATAATCTGGGATGGAACAGGTCGAGTAGTTCCTCAAAGCCATGGGTCATTGACGAAGGGGCCGCAGACTACATTAATTCAGCTAGGCTAAGAGACCAAAGACTCCACAGAAGTTTACAGGAAGAGAGAGTGTATCAGATTCCCTAAGGTCGGTAAGCACGTACTTTTAAATACCTTTTTTTTTTTTTTAATTCTATATATATCCCCCCCTTTCCT